ATCTAAATTTCTATTAATAACCCTCTTAAAATGAGAATGATCCCTCCAACTATGTTTAATAAGAGACTAAAACTTATAAAAAAATTTAAATCACTTAAAACAAATATATTTAAATAAAGTTTTTTAGATGAACCTAGAAAAATACAAAAATATAAAGTTAAATAATAAAAAAGACTTATAATTGAGCCTATAATTAGTAAAAACAAAAATGACCATAGTAGATTATTCATTGATCTCACAATTACTGTTCATTTAGAAATAAATCCAAGTAAAGGAGGTAATCCCCCCAGAGATATTAATATAATTATTACAGCATTTCTTTTATAGATTCTAGATCTTATTAGTTTATTTAAGTTTTTTATTACATTTAAATTTATGTACCACAAATTAATAAAAATACATAAAGAAATCAAGATATAAATCAAAAAATATATCTTTATTGCTCAGACTCCTTGGGATAAAGCAAATATTATTCAGCCTAAATGACCAATAGAGGAATAAGCAAGGATTGCTCGTACTTGAGTTTGATTTATCCCCCCAATTCCTCCCACAATGCTAGACCCAGCTGCTATTAAGCAAACACTCACTATGAAATAATATATCAAATTTGATTCAAATAGGGAATTAATTAATAAAAGAGGAGCAATTTTTTGTCAAGTTGCTAATATTATACAAGAAACTCAAGGAAGACCTGCTATTACTCTTGGTAACCAATAATGAAATGGGAACATCCCTATTTTTATAGTTAAACCTCTAACAATAATTAAAAGACTAAGTAAAGAAAAATCTACTTCTCTGATGTTCTCCCATCTTAGGGACACTCTATATCTTCTTAGCCTCCCAAAAATTAATAGTCTAGAGCCTAAAGCTTGAGCGATAAAATATTTGACAGCAGATTCGCTTTCTGATATCCTCTTCTGGTATACTAAGATTGGCAAAAAACCAATTAAATTAATTTCAAGTCCAGCTCAAATTCCTAATCAGTGGGAAGAAGAGATTGAAAACAAAGTTCCAAAAATCATGGTAAAAACAAATAAAATTCCAAAAGGTAAATTTGAAAACATAAGAAAAAGGATGAAATCGAATCACCCAAAATAAAGTTAGCAGCCCTATTTTACTCCTCGTCTTTTCTTTTACTGAGCTCAATCTAAAGATCCTTCATTTCATTCGTGAAATAATCCTACAATAAGAATTAACAAAAAAATAAAAGAACAAATCATCATATTCAAAGAAAACCTTATCCCGATTCTAACTAAGACCGGGAATAACAAAACGATTTCTACGTCAAAAATAAGAAAAATAATAGCTAATAAAAAAAATCGCAAAGAAAATGGTAATCGAGCTGATTTAATGGGATCAAATCCGCATTCAAAAGGAGAATTTTTTTCCCGATCTCTTAGAGCTCGTTTAGATAAAATTCACCCAAGTCCTATCACTAAAATCGATAACATTACTCCGATTGTTCTTCTAAAAACAGTTCTTAACATTTCTAGTATCAGAAATAGCTTATTCCATATTAATCAACATCAATGATTTCCGTTCATCCGGCGTAATACCTAAAAATAAATGTTATCTAAGTGAGTAATTATTTTACATTCTTCTAATTAACAGCTAGATACCTCTATTTTGGCTTTCACTTATTTTTGGATATAAAAAAGGACTCTCACCCTTAAGATACGGGTCGAAACCGTATGCAAATTTCTCGCTTTTTATACTCTGACCTAAAGATTGAAATAATCTAATTTTTGAATGCAAGCCAAATCTTTTTGTTTAAAGTATTAAGTCAACTTTTTTCTTAGAGGCATCATTCTTATGCCGTCGTTAGATTAAAAATCTAACACTTAATCTCAGTCATCTAAGAGTTAAATATTCTAATTTATATATATGCTCTTTATTAGCATCCTCATCAATAGATAGATAAGTATAAAAACAATCAAACTACGTCAACAAAATGCCAATATCAAGCAGCAGCTTCAAAACCAAAATGATGCCCTGTGGAAAAATGTTGTAACCAAACTCGTCCAAGACAAATTAATAAGAAAGTTCTTCCAATCAATACGTGTAATCCATGGAATCCTGTAGCAACAAAAAATGTGGATCCATAGGCTCCATCTGCAATTGTAAAAGAAGTTTCATAATACTCCATACCTTGTAAAAAAGTAAAATACACACCTAAAATAACTGTCCCTAATAAACTTTGTATTCCTCTCAACCGGTTTCCTTCCATCAAGCTGTGATGAGCCCATGTAACTGTTACACCAGATGCAAGTAAAACTCCGGTATTTAATAAAGGAACCTCAAAAGGATTCAAAGCAACAATCCCTGCTGGAGGTCAACATGAGCCTAATTCAACTCTAGGAGCTAAGCTTCTATGAAAATAAGCTCAGAAGAAAGCAAAAAAGAAACAAATTTCAGATACAATAAATAAAATTATCCCTCACCGAAGGCCTTTAGATACTTGTATTGTATGAAATCCTTGAAAAGTAGCTTCTCGGATAACATCTCGTCATCACTGAACTATCGTTACAGAGATCAAGATCAAACCCAAAACTAGAGTAATATAAGAATACCCATGAAATCAGCCAGCTAACCCAGAAGTTAAAAATAACGCTCCCATTGAACCAGTTAGAGGTCATGGTCTAAATTCCACTAAATGAAAAGGATTCCGTCCCATATATCCTGAAGCGTGGTTCGCTTCCCTAGCATCTTCAGTGCTATGCTCTAAAATTATAAGCTATCAAGATTTAAGAGATATTTATAAGTAGAAGGAGAGCAATGGCAAAAATCATAAAACTGATAAAGAAGTTAAATGACTTTATTTGTAGTTTTTGGTTTTCTCTAGAGAGATAACTAAGTGTAATAAGAGCACCTTGTCCTCCAAGGATTTCAAGTCACCCTTGATCGATAGATTTTATTAAATTTGTACCTAAAAATATAGAAAAATGGGTAAGAGGTTGTGCCCTAATTGGTGCTAAGAATCATATTGTTCTAAAAAAATATTTAGTTTTATTTATTTTTTTGGGGAGAAAATCTTCATCTCATATAATACTTGCAAAAAATATACCTAAGAGAATAACAATAATAGTTAATATTTTATAGATTGTTGGGATAACAAAAGGATGAGGAGTAAAAACTAAAAAAATAGTTTGTAAAAAAAATCCAGCTGAAATTGCACAAAAACTTAAGATTAAAGTGGAGAAATTAATATAATGATCCTTTTCATGCTTAGCATGAAAAGGAACATTTTTAGGATTACCCCAAAGAGAGCAGAAAGAAAGACGTAAGGAATAAGCAACTGTTATCCCTGTAGCTAAAAAGATTAAAAATACTATTAGAAAATTAGTAGGTTCAAATAAAGAAATTTCTAAAATTAGGTCTTTAGAATAAAATCCTCTTAAGAAAGGGGCTCCACATAAAGAAAGATTGGCAACATTTATGCAAGTAACGGTTAATGGATTCTGATTATGTATTATTCCCATAGAACGAATGTCTTGAGTGTTAGCCCTGTTATGAATAATGGTTCCGGCACAAAGAAAAAGTAGAGCTTTAAAAAGAGCATGAGTATAAAGATGAAAAAGAGCGAGATAAGGTATACCAATACCAAGACTCATTATCATTACACCTAATTGACTTAATGTAGATAAAGCAATAATTTTTTTCAAATCATTTTCGTAATTTGCACCAATTCCTGCTATTAATAAAGTTAAAACTGAAACAAATAAAAGGGTTGGTTTAAAAAATATACAAGTATTTAAAAAAGGAAAAAAACGGATTAAGAGAAATACTCCAGCTGTAACTAAAGTTGATGAATGAACTAAAGCTGAAACTGGAGTAGGGGCTGCTATAGCAGCCGGAAGCCATCTAGAAAAAGGAATTTGTGCTCTTTTAGTTATTGCAGCAATGAGGATAGTTAATCCAACTCAGGTTCTAAGATAAAAATCAAACATAGATACAATAACCCAATGCCCTTGAAGAACAAGAATTCCGATTGAAAATAAAATCATCACATCACCAATTCGGTTAGCTAAAACAGTTAATATCCCAGCCCTTAAAGATTTTATATTTTGGTAATAAATAACAAGAGCAAAAGAAACGATTCCTAAGCCATCTCAACCTAAAAGAAGAGCTGGTAATCTAGGGATAAAAACTAATAGATTTATAGATATAACAAATAATATGACTAGCCAGGTGAATCGTCTTAGAAAAGGGTCATGAGATATATAACTAGAGGAAAATATTATTACACAACCAGAAATTAAACAAACCACATTTCTAAATCTTAAACTCACTGGATCAAGAATAACCATGAAACTCATATTACATGAACTTACACTAATAATGCTTCATTCAATCAAAAAAGATAAGTCTTGCAGAACGAAATAACAAGTCAAAGGAAAAATTATTAGACTATAAGACAAAAGGAAAAATGAGCTAATTGAAGAAGATTTAAGTTTCAAAAACATGATTAAGTAAGATATTTCTTATCTCCAGATCCACAAGCTGGTATTTTTATAAACTAACTTAATTTAAATTATAACCATATGAATACGATTTCTCTTTTTATGATTAATAAATTGGCAGGTAATCAATGTAGAAAAAGTAATAAATAGCCTAATATTCTAAAATTAGAAAAGGGTTTTGTATACTTAGGACTTCCTCCGTGCTGACTGCAGGTAAATAGGTATATACTATACAAGGCTGCTAGAAAACTTATTAATCCTAAAGAAAGTACATAGTAAGTAGAAGCAAATAGGATTGAGGGAAAGATTATGATTTCACCTAATAAGTTAATTCTAGGAGGTGCTGCTATGTTTATAATAGAAAATATAAATCATCATAAAGTTAAAATTGGTAGAAGCATGAGTATTCCTTTAGCTAAGAATAATCTTCGGGTATGAATTTTCTCGTAAGTAAAATTAGCAAGAGCAAAAAGAGCAGAGGAGCATAATCCGTGTGAAATTATTAGAACTAAAGCTCCTCTTCAACCCCAAGAGGTATTAGAAAAAGCTCCTGCCAGTATTAAGGATATGTGCCCTACGGATGAATAAGCAATTAAAGACTTAAAATCAATTTGGCGAAAACAAATAACACTTGTAAGTACACCTCCTCATAGGGCTAAAGAAAAAATAATAATAAGAGAATTAGAATAAAAAAAATTAAAATATTGGTATATACGTAAAATTCCATAGCCCCCTAGTTTCAAAAGAATGGCTGCTAAGACTATTGAACCAGCTACTGGAGCTTCCACATGAGCTTTCGGTAGCCATAGATGTACTGTAAATATTGGTAATTTAACTAATAAAGCAGAAAAAATTAGTAAAGTAAGAAAATTTCAAGTTCATTTTGAATCTGTGTTAATGTATTCTAATCGAAGATTTGAAATTATTAAGATATTAGAAGAGGAAATCTCTTTTATAGTTCATAAAATTACTAATAAAAGAGGTAATGATGCTGCGACTGTATAAATTATTATATATATCCCTGCCTGTAAGCGTTCAGGTTGGTAGCCTCAACCTAAAATTAATATAAGGGTTGGGATTAAAGATGCTTCGAAAAAGAAATAAAAATGTATGACTCTAGTTATCGAGAAGGCAATGATTAGAATTAATGTTAGTAACAAGAGAAAAGTGCAGAATGAAAATGTATTATTTTCTTTAATTTTAATTCTTGTTTGTCTTGCAAGTATTATTATTAATGCAATTCAAAGTCTTAAGGTAATTAGGAGACAAGATATTGAATCTTGGCTTATGTAAGTATTTAATTGTTCATATCTTCAGATAGAATTAAAAAGGTGTAAAAAAGAAAACAGACTAGCAAATGATAAACTTCAAAGTTTCTGATGTCATCTTCAGATTTTAGATCTTAAAACTATTGATAAAGATGTTATTACTAAAATACCTAACATTTTTGTGAAGAAAAACTAGAAACGTAGTCATTTCCTTGAGCACGAATTATAGAAACTAAGATTGCTAAACCAAGTCTTGCTTCACAGGCTCCTAGGGTAATAAGAATTAATGATATCTCACCATTAAAAGAAATATTATTTGCTACAGAGAATATTATAATAAATAAATTTATAGTAGCGGCTTCTAGTCTTAAAAGAATTCTTAATAGGTGTTTATGCTGTAAAGAAAGAGCAATTAATGCTATCAAAAATCCTAGTATACTAATTAGAGTTAAAAGAAATGTTCTCATATCATAAAGTAATAGTAGCTCAAAAGGAGCATTGGTCTTGTAAATCAAAGGTTGAGTATTTTTACTCTTATTACTACTAAATTAGAGTTGTTGAGTGAGTCGAACACTCAAAATTTGTTTTCAAGACAAATATTCCCCTCGGATAACAACCTATATGCCTTAGAAATCTAAAGATTTATCCCATAATATCTGAAGAAGAGGGGCTAAAAGAAAATAAATAAAATATAAAGCTGTAAATACCTGGCCCACTTGTTCATAAGGTGCTTCAACAGGGCACCTTCCGATTCAAGTTAAGATAAGAAAAATACCAACAAAAGCCCAAAACAAAATTTGATTTAATGGATAAAAAGAAAATGACCGAAATTTGCCAAAATGAGTTAATGGGATGATAAACAAAATAACAACCGAAGCTACTAATCCAATTACACCTCCTAATTTATTTGGAATTGAACGCAAGATAGCATAAGCAAATAAGAAATATCATTCTGGCTGAATATGAACTGGGGTAACTAAAGGATTTGCTGGAATAAAATTTTCAGGATCTGTTAAAAGTTGAGGAAAAAACAGAACTAAGAAAGAAAGAAAAGCAATTATTACAATAAATCCGACTATGTCTTTAAAACTATAATAAGAGTGAAAAGGAACTTTATCACCATCTCTATTTAAACCTAATGGGTTGTTAGAACCAGTTTCATGGAGAAATAATAAGTGCAACATTGTTATACCAGCAATTATAAAAGGAAGCAAAAAATGAAGAGCAAAAAAACGAGTTAATGTAGCATTATCTACTGCAAAACCTCCTCAGACTCATTCTACAAGTATTGTGCCTAAATATGGAACAGCAGAAAGTAGATTTGTAATAACAGTGGCTCCTCAAAAAGATATTTGTCCTCAAGGAAGAACATACCCCAAGAAAGCAGTACCCATAGTTAAAAGAAGAAGAATTACTCCAATATTTCAAGTATGTATGTTGGTATGAGATCCGTAATATATCCCACGGCCGATATGGAAATAGATACAAATAAAAAATCAGGATCCTCCATTAGCATGGATAGCTCGTAGTAATCAGCCATAATTAACATCTCGTCTAATGTGCATTACGGAATTAAAGGCTAGATCAACGTGAGCTGTATAATGCATTGCAAGAAATAAGCCTGTTACAATTTGGATAACTAAACATAGTCCTAGTAATGAGCCGAAATTTCATCATACAGAAAGATTTAGAGGAGCTGGGAGATCAATTATAACATTATTTATTATTTTTAATACAGGATGAGACTTTCGTATTGGTCTACGCATTAAATGATTCTATTTAATAAAGGGGCGTAAAGGGGCTTGTTGATAAAAACAAATTTTTACTACTACTACTAAATTAATTAATAAAACAACTCCTAAACCAATTAAAATAGAAGCAGCATGAGAAGATACTAGTTGGGTTCCATAAATTTTCAATCTTTTTATTTGGGGGTATAAATAAGAATAAGAAATAATACTTGTGTCTGAAAATATATAAAAGTATAAACTAATTCTTAATAAAAATGACAGAACTAAAAAAAGCAATAAAGCACCCGCTCCGCTGAAAAGAACATTTGGAGATAAAGCAGAAACATAGGCAAATATTACTAACAAACCCCCAACATAGATAAGAAAAAGGATATAGCTATATCAAGAAGAAATAAGTGTTGCAGTTAATATGCATATTAAAAGAGTTGAAAGTATAATAGACAATCCTAAGCTCAAAGGTTGAGCTATTAAGGGAAATATAAAGATTCTAGATATTGCAAGTGCTATAATAATTAAAGCTGTCATTATCAAAATGTAGGATTAATTTACCTAATTTTTAGTTTCCAATACTAATGTTTTATTTAAACTACAATTCTGTTAATAATATAAAAAATAAGCTAGGGTATAAATTATTAACAAAAAACAAAGGGATGCAGGTAGAAAACTTTTTCAAGTTAAACTTATTAGAAGATCATATCGAAAACGAGGATATCTACCTCGAACCCAAATAAAAATAAATGCAAAAAGTAAAATTTTTAGCATAAAAACAATATCTCTTTCAAAAATAATTATTGAAGGGCCTCCAAAAAAAAGTAATGCTGACAAGAGACTTATAATCAGAATATTAGCATATTCAGCTAAAAAAATTAGAGCAAATCCAGCTGAACCGTATTCGACATTAAATCCGGACACAAGCTCAGATTCTCCTTCTGCAAAATCAAAGGGAGCTCGATTAGTTTCAGCAACGCATGTGACAAATCATATTAGAGATACTGGAAATATTAAAAATCTCAATCAAATATATTCTTGTAATTCCTTAATTTCACTAAAACTAAAAGTTCCTACCAAAAATAAAGGGAATAATAAAATTAAAGCTATTCTAATTTCGTAAGAAATTGTTTGAGCAATTGCTCGAAGGCTTCCTAGTAAAGCGTATTTAGAATTAGAAGCTCATCCAGCTAGCAAAGTTCCATAGACATTAAGTCTTGAAACACATAAGAAAAATAAAATTCCTCATTTGAAATAACTTACAGAGTATAGCCTTGGGTAAAGTTGTCATAAAAGAAGAGCCAAAATAAATCTAAAAATAGGAGCTAAAAAATATGGAGAATAATTTGCTATTGTTGGCTTAGCAATTTCTTTTGTTAAAAGCTTAGCGGCATCTGCAATTGGCTGGGGAAGACCAGCTATTCCCACTTTATTTGGACCTTTTCGAATTTGGATGTAGCTTAAACCTTTTCGCTCTAAAAGAGTAAAAAAAGCGACCGCTAATAATACACAAATATAAGTTAGTAATGAAGAGAGAATGGAAAGATACATTATAAAGAAAAGAACTAACATCTTTATATTTAGGTCCTAAGCCTAATACATTTTTCTGCCACCTTTATATAATATAAAAAAAAGAACTTTCATCTTTATATTTAGGGCTTAAACCTAACGCACTTATCTGCCATTTTTATATTGATTTAAATTAAAAATTAATTTCATTATTATAATTCATCTATATTGTATAAGTTTTATTTTAAATTGGTCCTTTCGTACTAAATTTAATTTTATAATTAAAGATAGAAACTGACCTGGCTCACGCCGGTCTGAACTCAGATCATGTAGGATTTTAATGGTCGAACAGACCAACCCTTGAAGACTTCTGCATCTTTCAGGATATCCTAGTCCAACATCGAGGTCACAAACCCTTTTTTCGATTAGAGCTCTCAAAAAAGATTATGCTGTTATCCCTACGGTAACTAATTCTTTTAATCATTATAATTAATGGATCATTATTTACAAATCTAAAATATATAAAGAAGCTTTGTTTGTTCCTTAGTCGCCCCAACCAAAATTTTTTATGATTAAAAATGTCAAAAGACTTCTGTTATTTCATAAATGGATTTAAAGCTCGATAGGGTCTTCTTGTCTTTTAATTTTATTTAGGTTTCTTCACCTAAAAAATAAATTCTAAAAATTTTTACGGAGACAGTATCACTCTTGTCAAACCATTCATACTAGCCCTCAATTATAGGGCAAATGATTATGCTACCTTTGCACGGTCAGGGTACCGCGGCCGTTAAATTTTTTAATCACTGGGCAGGTCCGACTCCCTATAAGAATTTTTCAAGGAGCCATGTTTTTGATAAACAGGCAGAGTGATGTTTGCCGAGTTCCTTCATAAAATTTTTCTATACTATTTATTACTAAAATTTGATTTTTATATAATCAACCTATGTATATATTACAAAATACTCATCTTAGCATTGATATTTGTTAATTAAGTTTTTAACAATTTTCTTTTATTTTATATGTAAATGTATCTTTTCCTTTTTAGCTAAATAAATTATAACAAATTTTAATATTTTGGCTAGTTTCAAGCCTAAATTTTAAAAAGGTTTATATACTAATTACTTATTATATTTTTTAAGCTTATCCTTAAAAAATTGTTAAACTTATTTTTTAGAATTAAATTAATTTTAATTCTATATTTTTAAGTTTAAATACTTCTATATCTTTAAAAGAAAACTAGCTATCATCTAATACGAATAAAATTTCATTTCTACTATTATTTTTAAAAAAGATTTTGCTACATCTAATTTCTGGGTACTAAAATAAAAAATAAAAGTAGCTCATTAGATTTCGAGAATTTTAGGATATTAAAATAAAATCTAGCTAAGCCATGATACAAAAGGTACATGAGAATCTCATTACTTTTTTGCAAATTAAATATTTTCCTTTGCAGTACTTTTTAAGATTTTTTAAAAAAAATAAAGTTTCAATCTCCTTTACATTATTAATAGATGTTTCTTAATAATTTATATAAAACTGTGACCTAATCTAATTTTTTATTATAAAAACGACTTTATATTAAAGTATATATTCAGTGTAAATGAATTGTATTAATTATACTACATTTTTCATCCAGGAACAATTTCCATTACTCCTACTATGTTACGACTTATCTCATTTTTCAACGAGAGCGACGGGCGATGTGTGCACACTTCAGAGCCACATTCAAAAACTTTATCTATAGGTTTTTACTTCCAAGTCCTCCTTTATAAGAGTATTTAAACTTTTATTCCGTAATTATGATTCTTAATTGTAACCCATCCTCTCCCTTTTATAGGCTGCACCTTGATTTGACGTCTAAGATTAAAATCTTTCTTGCCAACTTCTATATTTTTAAAAGTTACCTGAACGACAACGGTATACAAACTGATTTAAAGCTAAAAAGGGTAAGGTAAAACGTGGATTGTCGATTACGAGACAGGTTCCCCTGGAAGGTATAAAGTACCGCCAAGCTCTTTGAGTTTTAAGTTTTTAGACTCGTAGTACTCAGGTAAATAATATATTAATTTGCAATTTAGAATAGTAGGGCATCTAATCCTAGTTTATCCCTAAATTTCCACAGCTTCAATATTTAATTAAGCTTTAATTAGAATATTTTTTTATTTTCAAATTTTACTTTTAAATAAAAAATCTTAAAACTTATACAAAATTGATCTAACTGTCTTTTTTACCTATAATATATAACTTGATTTCTTGGTCTAACCGCGGATGCTGGCACCAAGTTGACCAAATCTTTTTTAACTTATCTAAGGCAAGTTTTCACTTCTTTATTAATATTTGACACTGGTGTATAGTGGTACAATCTTAAAATCATCTATAAAATAATGCTTCTCGAAATAAATATAATTAAATTTTGTATTTAAATTTATTTAACTTCAAACCTCACTACTATCAATAAAAACCATGTGTATTCCTTCGTTATAATTATATTTTTAAGTCAGAGCCAAGCTTATATTATAAAAAGTAATCAATATGCTTCCTTTTTTTTAAAAGCCACTATAGTCATCACTTTAAAAACTATAAGAAGTTTCTAGAGTGTTTAAGCACGTTAGATTTTCGTTCTAAAAGAATAAATTTGTATTATTAGAAATATATCTCTTGAGTATGCTAAAGTACATTTGCCTTCCAAGTAAAAAGATTAATAAAATTTAAAAGAGATACCACATTTACGTAGCGGTGTAAGGGCACAAAGAATTTTGATTTCTTAAGAGAGGGTCAGATCCTCCTGGTAAGATTTTAAGTTAAAAAAACTATGGGCCTTCAAAGCCTGAAATAAAAAACAATTTTTAAATCTTGGCCTACTATAGTTTATAAAAAACATTGAATTGCAAGTTCAAAAATGAAGTTAAATTTCTAGTAAGTTTTGTTTGGTGGCTGAGTATACAAGCAATAGACTGTAGATCTATTAACGGAGTTAAATTTCCCCAACAAAATGTAAAATAAGCTAAATAAGAAGCTATTGGGTTCATACCCCAAAAATGAACAAAAGTTCTTTTATAAAGTTAATTCTAACAATTAGTATATTTTATCTATATTAATGAGGATGTTCATCTGAATACAAAGTAATTAATAAACAGAAAATATATGCTTGAATTATACTAATACCAAATTCAAAGATAGTATAAAAAATTTGAATACTAACTAAGAGAGCCATAGAAAAAATACCAGAAAGAAAAAATCTAGCAGTTAGATAGTTCCCAATTAAGGTAAGCACGATATGCCCAGCTCTTATATTTGCTGTAAGCCGGACAGAAAGAGTAATAGGCCGCACTAAAATTCTTACAGTCTCAATAAGTACAAGAAATGGATTTAGAGGAGCCGGTGCTCCCATAGGAAGTAACCCAGCAACAACAGATCTCGGATTAAAAAAAATAGCAGAAATAATTAAAGAAAGTCATAAAGGTAAACCTAGCGATAATGATACAGCTAGATGCCTTGTAGGACTAAAAACATAAGGAATAAGTCCGCTTAAATTCATAAAAATTAAAAATAAAAATAAACCTCTTATTACATTTAAAAAGCCTCCTAAGTTTAATCCAAAAGATCGAAAAACTTGAGATGAACCTGTATCTTTAAAAATATTAATAAAAGCGAGTCATCTTGGTGAAGCAACTCAATAATTTGAGCTAAAAATTAAAACTACAATTAAAGAAAAAATTCATATTAGAAAATATATAGACATAAAAACTTGATTTCTGTCATCAAAAGAAGAAAAAATATCAACTAGCATTCTTATCAATTTCATTTATTTTCTTGCACATCAAAGATACTTGATGTTTTAGCTAGAAAAAATATTTTAGTAGATCACCAAATTAAAATAGATACTGTTAGAACTGCAACTCAAAATAATAAAAATAAAAAAATTCAATTTAGGGGAGATAACTGAGGCATACAAAAGATACTAAATTTTATTAGTGACACAAAACCGACAATTTTGTATTATATTTTAACTAATCTTTTTATAGCTTTATTCAGAAACATGAACCACTCATTCCATAAAATTCTCTAATGGGATTGCTTCTACCACAATTGGCATAAAAGAATGATTTGCACCACAAATCTCAGAGCATTGACCGTAAAATACACCAGGATATTTGATATAAAAACTAAGTTGATTTAGTCGTCCTGGAATTGCGTCAGCCTTTACTCCAAGTGAAGGCACAGCTCACGAGTGAATTACATCGGCAGAAGTTACAAGTACTCGAATATCTGTTTGAGTTGGAAGAACAATTCGATGATCTACTTCAAGCAACCGAAAATCCCCGCTTTCTAGCTCATTAGTTGGAATTATATAAGAGTCAAATTCAATATTTAAAAAATCAGAATATTCATAGCTTCAATATCATTGATGACCAATTCTTTTTAGTGTAAGTCCACAATCCCCTACTTCGTCTAAAAGATATAATAGCCGTAAAGAAGGAAGTGCTAAAAAAACTAAAATAATAGCTGGGATAATAGTTCAGATAGTCTCAATTTCTTGTCCTTCGACAAGAGATCGGCAACTAAATTTATTAGTTATTAATGAAATAGCAGCGTATCCAACTAAGCTAATAATTATTACTAAGATTATTATAGCATGATCGTGAAAAAAAATTAGTTCCTCCATTAAGGGAGATGCTGCATCTTGAAATCCTAATTGGCCTCATAGACTCATATCTTATAACTAATAAAATTAAGTAACAACTAATGCTCCAGTTTCTGCTGCATTATGAAAATCTCTAGGTAAGATATTATCTCATTCTAAAGCAGTTCTTAAGTGAGTTCTTCAAATCACACTTCGTTGTGATACTAAAGCTTCTCACACAATTACTATAAAATACAAAACGGCTACAAAAGAAATTATTGAACCAATTGAGGAGATTACATTTCATTTAGTATAACAATCTGGGTAATCTGAATAACGTCGAGGTATTCCACTTAATCCTAAAAAATGTTGAGGAAAAAACGTTACATTTACACCTAAAAATATAATATAAAAATGTGCCTTTGTTCATCGTGAATGAAGCGTAACTCCTGTTAACAATGGAAATCAGTAGTTAAATGCTCCAAATAAGGCAAAAACAGCTCCTATAGATAATACATAATGAAAATGAGCTACAACATAATATGTGTCATGCATTATGATATCTAAGGACGAGTTTGACAACACAATTCCAGTTAAGCCTCCAACAGTGAATAAAAAAATAAATCCTAAAGCTCAAAGCATAGGAGTTTCATATTTAATTTTAGCTCCATGGATAGTAGCAAGTCATCTAAATACTTTAATCCCAGTGGGAACAGCAATAATTATAGTAGCAGCTGTGAAATAAGCACGAGTATCTACATCTATACCAACTGTAAATATGTGATGAGCTCATACAATAAATCCTAAAACACCAATTGCTAATATAGCATAAATTATTCCTAAAGTTCCAAAAGTCTCTTTTTTAGCTGAATAATGACTTACAATATGAGAAATTATTCCAAATCCTGGAAGAATTAAAATGTAAACTTCTGGATGTCCAAAAAATCAAAATAAGTGTTGGTACAAAATGGGATCTCCTCCTCCAGCAGGGTCAAAAAAAGCAGTATTGAAATTTCGATCAGTTAGAAGCATAGTAATAGCTCCTGCTAAGACAGGTAAAGAAAGTAGTAACAAAATTGCTGTAATTTTTACAGACCAGACGAACAATGGTAAACGCTCAAATTGTATCCCTCGTCACCGTATATTAATAATTGTGGTAATAAAATTCACAGCACCTAAAATTGAGGAAACACCAGCTAAATGCAGAGAAAAAATTGCTAAATCTACTGAACCACCAGCATGAGCTAAATTACCAGATAGGGGAGGGTAGACTGTTCATCCGGTTCCCACACCACTTTCTACGGCAGCTGAGGAAAGTAATAATAACAAAGCAGGAGGAAGGAGTCAAAATCTTATATTATTTAAACGAGGAAAAGCTATATCAGGAGCACCTAATATTAAAGGAACTAACCAGTTTCCAAAACCTCCAATTATTATAGGCATAACAAGAAAAAAAATTATTACAAAAGCATGAGCTGTCACAATTACATTATATAACTGGTCATCTCCAAGAAGAGCTCCAGGTTGCCCTAATTCAGCTCGAATTAGCAATCTTAAAGCAGTACCAACTAATCCTGATCATATTCCAAATAAAATGTATAGAGTACCAATATCTTTATGGTTTGTTGAAAATAGTCAACGCAT